TTGTCAGCCTCTTTCAGATATGAATCTATCTGATTCAGAAGGGAATAACTTGCATCAGTATCTCAGTTTCAATTCAAACATGGGTTTGATTCACACTCCATGTTCTGAGAAGTATTTACCATCCGGAAAGAGGAAAAAACGGAGTCTTTGTCTAAAGAAATGCGTTGAGAAAGGGCAGATGTATAGAACCTTTCAACGAGATAGTGCTTTTTCAAATCTCTCAAAATGGAATCTGTTCCAAACATATATGCCATGGTTCCTTACTTCGACAGGGTGCAAATATCTCAATTTCACCCTTTTAGATACTCTTTCAGACCCATTGCCGATACTGAGTAGTAGTCAAAAATTTGTATCCATTTTTCATGATATGATGCATGGATCAGATATATCACGGCCAATTCCTCAGAAGATTCTTCCACAATGGACTCTGATAAGTGAGATTTCGAGTCAATGTTTACAGAATCTTCTTCTGTCCGAAGAAATGATTCATCGAAATAATGAGTCACCCGTTCCATTGATATGGGCACATCTGAGATCAACAAATGCTCGGGAGTTCCTCTATTCCATCTTTTTCCTTCTTCTTTTTGCTGGATATCTCGTTCGTATACATCTTCTCTTTGTTTCCCGAGCCTCTAGTGAGTTACAGACAGAGTTAGAAAAGATCAAATCTTTGATGATTCCATCATACATGATGGAATTTCGAAAACTTCTGGATAGGTATCCTACATCTGAACTGAATCCTTTCTGGTTAAAGAATCTCTTTCTAGTTGTTCTGGAACAATTAGGAGATTCTCTGGAAGAAATACGGGGTTCTGCTTCTGGTGGCAACATGCTATTGGGTGGTGGTCCCGCTTATGGGGTCAAATCAATACGTTCTAAGAAGAAATATTGGAAGATCAATCTCATCGATCTTGTAAGTATCATACCAAATCCCATCAATCGAATCATTTTTTCGAGAAATACGAGACATCTAAGTCGTACAAGTAAAGAGATCTATTCATTGATAAGAAAAAGAAAAAACGTGAACGGTGATTGGATTGATGATAAAATAGAATTCTGGGTCGCGAACAGTGATTCGATTGATGATGAAGAAAGAGAATTCTTGGTTCAGTTCTCCACCTTAACGACAGAAAAAAGGATTGATCAAATTCTATTGAGTCTGACTCATAGTGATCATTTATCAAAGAATGACTCTGGTTATCAAATGATTGAACAACCGGGATCAATTTCCTTACGATACTTAGTTGACATTCATCAAAAGGATCTAATGAATTATGAGTTCAATAGATCCTGTTTAGCAGAAAGACGGATATTCCTTGCTCATTATCATACAATCACTTATTCACAAACCTTGTGTGGGGCTAATATTTTTCATTCCCCATCTCCTCATGGAAAACCCTTTTCGCTCCGCTTAGCCCTATCCCCTTCTAGAGGTATTTTAGTGATAGGTTCTATAGGAACTGGACGATCCTGTTTGGTCAAATACCTAGCGACAAACTCCTATGTTCCTTTCATTACGGTATTTCCGAACAAGTTCCTGGATGACAAGCCTAAAGGTTATCCTATTGATGATATCGATATTGATGATAGTGACGATATTGATGATAGTAATGATGACCTTGATATTGATACGGAGCTGCTAACTATGACGAATGTGCTAACTATGTATATGACGACGAAAATAGACCGATTTGATATCACCCTTCAATTCGAATTAGCAAAAGCAATGTCTCCTTGCATAATATGGATTCCAAACATTCATGATCTGCATGTGAATGAGTCGAATTACTTATCCCTCGATCTATTAGAGAACTATCTCTCCAGGGATTGTGAAAGATGTTCCACTGGAAAGATTCTTGTTATTGCTTCGACTCATATTCCCCAAAAAGTGGATCCCGCTCTAATAGCTCCAAATAAATTCAATACATGCATTAAGATACGAAGGCTTCTTCTTCCACAACAACGAAAGCACTTTTTCATTCTTTCATATACTAGAGGATTTCACTTGGAAAAGAAGATGTTCCATACTAACGGATTCGGGTCCATAACCATGGGTTCCAATGCGCGAGATCTTGTAGCACTTATAAATGAGGCCCTATCAATTAGTATTACACAGAAGAAATCCATTATAGAAACTAATACAATTAGATCAGCTCTTCATAGAAAAACTTGGGATTTTCGATCCCAGATAAGATCGGTTCAGGATCATGGGATCCTTTTCTATCAGATAGGAAGGGCTGTTACACAAAATGTACTTCTAAGTAATTGCCCCATAGATCCTATATCTATCTATATGAAGAAGAAATCATGTAAGGGAGGGGATTCTTATTTGTACAAATGGTACTTCGAACTTGGAACGAGCATGAAGAAATTAACGATACTTCTTTATCTTTTGAGTTGTTCTGCCGGATCGGTCGCTCAAGATCTTTGGTCTTCATCCAGACACGATGAAAAAAATTGGATCACTTCTTATGGATTCGTCGAGAACGATTCTGATCTA